TTTCAGTTTCATTCGATTAGTTTATATTACTAAACTCACGAGTAAATCTGTTGATTTGGAATCACAGGATGCGTAGATGTCAAAGATGATGAATTGATTTCGTACCTATGTAACTATATTTTTATTTTTGTTCGTTCGTAATAATTGATTGATGAATCAATTATTTTCAATTGTATCTTTCAAGTGGTATTTTTTGCTTCTTTTTTTTATCTCAAAAAAAAAAATGGAAACTTAGGAAAGTGCTTTAGAAACATATGTATAAAAAGAACATATTTCATTTAGTTTCCTTATGCCCACTATAACCAGTTATTTCGGTTTTCTACTAGCAGTTTTAACTATAACCGCAGGTATTTTTATCAGTCTGAATAAGATACGACTTATTTGATTTGAAATTTTTAGATGAATTCGATTCAAAATTTTGAAAAATTCTAGATCTTCCACAGTTACTTATATTCTAATGTAAATTTCCAATTTTTCGTGATTGAGACTCATGGTAAATACAAATTCATACTTAAGGATAGATATTACCCTCCCTTTTTTTCTTTTCCTTTCAAACAAATTCAAATGATTGAAGTTTTTCTATTTGGAATCGTCTTAGGTCTAATCCCTATTACTTTGGCTGGATTATTTGTAACTGCATATTTACAATATCGACGTGGTGATCAATTGGATCTTTGATTAAGTAACATCTCCTTTGTTTATTGACCTCCTACTCCTATTTCGTTGTTTTAGGATTAAAATTAACAACGGAGATCCTATTTATACTTTAGATTCGACTTTTATTTATCCCATTATTTCCGTGTCATTCTCGATTCGATATAACAATAATGTAATCACGCTCTGTAGGATTTGAACCTACGACATCGGGTTTTGGAGACCCGCGTTCTACCGAACTGAACTAAGAGCGCTTTTTTTTTTTCATAAAAAATTTTTTTTATGTGATGCTAATACATCTTGCATGCATATACTAACTCAATAGCAATAGTTATCCATAGTGAACTATTGCTATTGAGTTAGTATGTCCAATTTTAATCCGTCTCAATTGATCTATTTTTACTGCTCATACAATAACTAATAGTATGGGATAGGGATGACAGGATTTGAACCTGTGACATTTTGTACCCAAAACAAACGCGCTACCAAGCTGCGCTACATCCCTTTCCGTGGGTTTCCAGTTTTATTCTAAAGAATCTTTGTCTTGTTTTCCACATTTTTTCGTTATATATCTATATTATCCTTCTCTTTTTTTCTTTTTTTTTTTTACTTTCTCATATCCTATCCTATAAAATAATATCGAACTATATTTAATTATCTATTACAAATTATTCTATTTCTATAGAATAAAAATATTTAATTAAATAGATAGATATAGAGTATAATATATAATAACTAAAGAATCTAAATATCAAAAATTTTTTTAAATATGAAAATATAGAATAATAAAAAATATTCTTATTATTTATATATATTATTATAATATAATTCTATATTATAATAATCAAATTCATAATTTCATTCATTATAGAATGAATAATATAGTTCAAATAATATTATTAATAATATATAGTATATAGAATGAAATAAAAAAAAAAATATCTCATGAATCATTATACAATTCAAATTGAATTCGGACTTCCCCCGACAAATGCAAGTGATTTTTAATTTAATAAAATAAAAGAACTATTTGATCATATTCCTATATGTAATTATGTATTACAAATTACAAGAAAAAAACGAAGGAGGATTTGAAATGCGAGATCTAAAAACATATCTCTCTGTGGCACCAGTGGCAAGTACTCTATGGTTCGCGGTTTTAGCGGGTCTCTTGATAGAAATCAATCGTTTATTCCCGGATGCATTGATATTCCCCTTTTTTTCATTCTAGTTATTGTAATAGGGACTGGAAGGTGGGACGAAGATTAGAGATCAAATCAAATATCTGTGATTAATTCCTTCTTTTTTTCGAATTAGAAGAAGTTGGAAAGAAAAGGAAAGGTGGATTTTGCCTCAGTGAAACTCGGAATTTTTGCCAGGTTTCAATGGAATTGAATTTTTTATTCAATTCCATTGCTATTTATAATAGAGTGAGACCACAAATGGAATTGGAATACTTGGGCAGGGGCAATAATATCATAGAAGATACTTAACTTAAATGAAAAATGAAATACTTTACTGCGATTCGAAATATAGTTCGAAATCATTTTATTACTGAATTTTTACTGTACTATAAAAAATTAATTGGAACAAAATATTTGATAATTTGATTTTGAATTATCAATTTATACTTTTTTTCGTTCCTTTTTTATTCTTCGCTTGAAATCTGAAAATCGAAGAGTTAAGTGAATCAAAAAACCAAAGGAGGTTCATGGCCAAGGGTAAAGATATCCGAATTACTGTTATTTTGGAATGTACTAATTGTGATAAAAATAGTGTTAATAAGGAATCTAGGGGGGTTTCTAGATATATTACTCAAAAGAATCGACACAATACGCCTAGTCGATTGGAATTGAGAAAATTCTGTCCCTTTTGTTGCAAACATATGATTCACGCAGAGATAAAGAAATAGACAAAATGGATCGCTTGTGTGTTACCCTTACAGATAAAAAATAATCTTTCAGATAGAAGATATATTCTAAAAATTATATTTTAAATTTTAATTCAATTATAAATTAATATTAATATAATTTATATAATAGAACATTTTTTATATTATATAGCATATATATAACAAACATTAACAAACATATAGAAAAAAATATATAAATAAATTTTTATAAGAAATAGGATTTTCGGTATAGGAATAAACAAACCATGGATAAATCTAAGCGACTCTTTCTTAAATCTAAGCAATCTTTTCGTAGGAGTTTGTCCCCGATCCAATCGGGGGATCGAATTGATTATAAAAACATGAGTTTACTTTATCGATTTATTAGTCAACAAGGAAAAATATTATCTAGACGCGTGAATAGATTGACCTTAAAACAACAACGATTAATTACGATTGCTATAAAACAAGCTCGTATTTTATCTTTGTTACCTTTTGTAAATTCATTACCTTTTGTTAATAATGAAAAAAAAAAATTTGAAAAAAGCGAGTCGACCACTAGAAGTACTACTACTGTTCTTAAAAAAAAAAAAAAATAGAGTTACTCTTCAATTGAATTCAATTTTGAATCTAAACTCAATGAAAATGTGGATTAATATTTTGTTCGAAAACTACGAAAATCCAATTGGGGTTCTTGCGTTATAAGAAAAAAGAGAATAGGTAAAGAAGAATAAATCTTTTTTTTTTTTTTTTTAGCGCGGTTTTTTATTTATTTTGATGACTTTGTCATATGAATTCTAATTCTATTTTATCATACAAATCGCTTCTATTTTATCACCTTCCCGGAGTTGAGTCTCCGGGGAATTTTTATTTTTTTATGAGATCGTTGGCAATCATAAAAATACAATTCCCCTTTAATATAGCTATTTGTGCAACTATTTTACGATTAAGAAGTAATTGCCTCTTGTACATATTAGACATTAATTTACTATAAATATAGTATATTTTTTTATTCTGTCCAATTATTGCGTTTATTCTACTGATCCACAAACTGCGAAAATCCCTTTTTTTCCTATCTCTATCCCGATTAGCGGAAACCAAAGCTTTTATTTTCTGTTGTGAAATAGTTCGAGTAAGTTTTGAATGCGCTCCGCGAAAGCTTGATGTAAATAAACGAACTTTTGTCCTTCGTTTTCGAGCGATATATCCTCGTTTAATTCTGGTCATTGAATAAATGAGACTTTGATGAATAACTATTTGATTTTTTCTTTCAGTTATTCTTTTATCCTTCCTAGTCTATTAATAACAAAAAGGGATTCTTCCAATGTATAAAATAATAATTCCAATGGCTTTTGCTACTATAACCTTCCCAACCACGATTTTTTTCTTTTTTCTAAACATTGTGAATTAAATAGAAATGGAGAAAGAAATGGTGGGTTCCATCGTTTCTATGATTACGTTTTAAACGGTGAGGTCCTCTCTATACACCGGAGCCCCTTCCTTCATTGAATCTTCATTTACTCAATGTTATTGTTAACTTGTACAGTTCACACTCACGGGCTCTACCCATGAAATATCTAGTAATAGGTCTTTCACAAAGAAATCTAGCTATACAGTAACGGTATTTAAGTATGAAGATTAACTGGGTAGTTGACCCTCTTAGTCCGTTCTTGCAAAAATTAGGGCATAATTTTTCTTTATTTGAAATAGGATTTTTCCCGCTTAATGGATAACCTTTTGTTACCAATGGGAAAGTCTTTTTCATCTTAAATTGCAAATTAAAGTGATTCGGTTTGCACCAATCGAAACCATAAATTTTATACACAATTCTTATTATATTAATAGAATAGATTTTTTTTTAGTCTATTATCTAAAAAAACGAGTCGCACATACACCCTAGTACATGTTCCTCGGCGCTGAGGGCATCCCCGAAGAGCGGGAGATTTTGTGACATTTCGTATTGGCTTTCTTGTGTTTCTAATAAGTTGTTTTATAGTTGGCATGGTAAATTATATATATAATGATCTGGTTTAGATCAATCCTAACCCGATAATTATGAATTTTTTAGATTCTATAAAATATCTTTGGTATACGTAGGTAAGAATTTAAAAAAGATAAAATGAGATCGTGTATTTCTTAGGAATCCTTTAATCCTGATTTTTTATTCAAACAGAATCCGCTACCGTATCAACAATTCCGTAGGCTTGGGCTTCTTCTGCTGACATAAAAAAATCCCTTTCCATGTCTTTGGATATCTGCCATGAAGGTGTGCCTGTTCTTTGTGCATAAATCTGTGTAATCGTTTCGCGCATTTTCAGTAATTCATTCGCTTCCAGCATACATTCTACTGTTTGTCCCTCCTGAAAAGAACTAGCAGGTTGATGGATCATTACCCTGAGAATATAGAATATAACATGATAAGGTTTTCTACTAATTTTGGATTGGATCATAGGCTAAAGGATGTAAATAAGAAAAAACTAATGAAGATAAAATGTAAAGCCGTACAGGCAGGCATCTTGTTTTTTTATATAGCATACGGCTCTACTAGGAAATATGAAATTAATTTTGATCTTCCCTCGAAGAAGTTGAAAATATACCAGGTCTATCAGACCCAGATCAGTAAATAATCCAAGAATCACCTTTCTTTTTTGTTTTAGATTTTTATAGACTATGATGATTCCGTTGCTCTTTTATTTCGTCTAGTCTGTTATTCAGCAATCCCAAAGTTTCTTTTTTGAAATAAAATAGTTAATAAAAAATAAATATTGTTCAAAGTTTTTCAAAGTTTTCTAGTGTGAAAACAAAAAAAGATTGTGACACTAAAAAAGGCTCCTGATAGATCAGATAAAATGGTAAATACCCCTTTTTCATACTACTCTTTCGATATATAATCTAATGGTTTTGAAAAAAAATTATTTTTGCATATCGAACTCGAAGTGCCATGCTTTTTTTACTTAATATTGGTGTAGGCATAGTCTTCTTTTTTTCTAGAAATAAGAATCATTGGCGCCAAGCGTGAGGGAATGCTAGACGTTTGGTAATTTCTCCTCCTACCAAAAGAAGAGATGCCATTGAAGCGGCTAATCCTACGCATACTGTTTGTACTTCTGCTTCTACAAAATGCATAGCATCAAACATAGCCATTCCAGATATTACCTCTCCGCCCGGAGAATTTATAAACAGATATAAATCTTTGGTTTTGTCCTCTAGACTGAGATATACCATGAGACCTACAAGTTGATTCGATATTTCACTGTTTATCTCTTGACCTAAAAAAAGTAGTCTTTCTTGAAAAAGGCGATTATATAAGTCAATCCAAGATGCATCCTCATCTCCAGGAACTACAAATGGTACCTTTGGAACACCAACTGGCATAAAATGGAAAAGGATGCAGTTCTCTATCTTACTTTGCTTTGGTGTGAGAACGTGAAACAGAATGAATTGATTTTGTTTGCTACAAATAATTAGTAGCAGCGTGTATAAGAGCCGAAATAGGGGTAGGCCCTTCCATAGCATCCGGTAACCAGACATGAAGAGGAAATTGGAATGAATAAAGGAAAGTTTTGACGAATAGGTCGTTATTCAATATGTCTGCATTCACTGATATAAACACCCATATAGAATAGAAACACTCATATAAAATAAAGTCACCCCCCACCACCATTGCGTATTGTTACTTATCGGGTATAGAATAGATCTGCTTCTTTTTGTTCCTACGAATGAATATAATTGTTCCATGTTCCTTTATTACGAAAAAACTAGAACAAATATGAATTCTTTATGCGAGATTATGCAAGATAATTTACTGAAAGGGGAGGGTCCATAGTATAGTTTTTTACAGTGCAATAAAGTTACATAGTGTCTATTTTTTGTTGATATAAGAGGTATTTTCATGGGTTTGCCTTGGTATCGTGTTCATACCGTTGTATTAAATGATCCCGGCCGTTTACTTTCTGTCCATATAATGCATACAGCTCTAGTTGCTGGTTGGGCCGGTTCGATGGCTCTATATGAATTAGCAGTTTTTGACCCCTCTGACCCTGTTCTTGACCCAATGTGGAGACAGGGTATGTTCGTTATACCCTTCATGACTCGTTTAGGAATAACCAATTCCTGGGGTGGTTGGAATATCACAGGAGGGACTATAACGAATCCAGGTATTTGGAGTTACGAAGGTGTGGCCGCGGCACATATTGTGTTTTCGGGCTTGTGCTTTTTGGCGGCTATCTGGCATTGGGTCTATTGGGATCTAGAAATCTTTTGTGATGAACGTACTGGAAAACCTTCGTTGGATTTGCCAAAAATCTTTGGAATTCATTTATTTCTTGCAGGGGTGGCTTGTTTTGGTTTTGGCGCATTTCATGTAACAGGATTGTTTGGTCCTGGAATATGGGTGTCCGATCCTTATGGACTAACAGGAAGGGTACAATCCGTCAATCCCGCATGGGGTGTGGAAGGTTTTGATCCTTTTGTTCCGGGGGGAATAGCCTCTCATCATATTGCAGCAGGTACATTAGGCATATTAGCGGGTCTTTTCCATCTTAGTGTGCGTCCACCTCAACGTCTATACAAAGGATTGCGTATGGGAAATATTGAAACCGTCCTTTCCAGTAGTATCGCTGCTGTCTTTTTTGCAGCTTTTGTTGTTGCTGGAACTATGTGGTATGGTTCAGCAACTACTCCGATTGAATTATTTGGTCCCACTCGTTATCAATGGGATCAGGGATACTTCCAGCAAGAAATATATAGAAGAGTTGGTGCTGGGCTAGCCGAAAATCAAAGTTTATCAGAAACTTGGTCTAAAATTCCTGAAAAATTAGCTTTTTATGATTACATTGGCAATAATCCGGCAAAAGGGGGGTTGTTTAGAGCAGGCTCAATGGACAACGGTGATGGAATAGCCGTCGGTTGGTTAGGACATCCTATCTTTAGAGACAAAGAGGGGCGTGAACTTTTTGTACGTCGTATGCCTACTTTTTTTGAAACATTTCCGGTTGTTTTGGTAGATGGAGACGGAATTGTTAGAGCTGATGTTCCTTTTCGAAGGGCAGAATCGAAGTATAGTGTCGAACAAGTAGGTGTAACTGTTGAATTCTATGGTGGCGAACTCAATGGAATCAGTTATAGTGATCCTGCTACTGTGAAAAAATATGCTAGACGTGCTCAATTGGGTGAAATTTTTGAATTAGATCGTGCTACTTTAAAATCAGATGGTGTTTTTCGTAGCAGTCCAAGGGGTTGGTTTACTTTTGGACATGCTTCGTTTGCTCTGCTCTTCTTTTTCGGGCACATTTGGCATGGTGCTAGAACCTTGTTCAGAGATGTTTTTGCTGGTATCGATCCAGATTTGGATGCTCAAGTAGAATTTGGAGCATTCCAAAAACTTGGAGATCCAAGCACAAAAAAACAGGCAGTCTGATAGAAATAGAAAGCACATTCGTTTGTTCCTTTTCGATTCGACTTTTTTTGTTATGATATTGATATAGGGAACTGAATCAATCTTTATTTGAATCATTGCAGTTTGTTTTACTCTTCTTCTTTCTTTTTATTTATCCAGGAGATAATCCTCCCAAAACAGGTATGAAAGCTATAATTGTAAACCACGATCAAATCTATGGAAGCATTGGTTTATACATTCCTCTTAGTCTCGACTTTAGGAATCATTTTTTTCGCTATCTTTTTTCGAGAACCCCCTATAGTTCCAACTAAAAAGGTGAAATGATTTTTCATTATATCAATTGAAGCGATGAGCCTCCAATATCGTAATATTGGGGGCTCATTACTTCAACTAGTCCCCATGTTCTTCGAATGGATCTCGTAGTTGTTGAGAGGGTTGCCCAAAAGCAGTATATAAGGCATACCCAGTAAAACTTACAATTAAACCAGATATAGAGATGGCAATTAGGGTTGCTGTTTCCATTATTATATAATATCAAGACCAAAATGGATCTAGATCTATAGGGTAAGATCCTTTATTTACAGCGGAATGGTATACAAAGTCAACAGATCTCAATGAATAAAAAGTAGGATTTATGGCTACACAAACCGTTGAGGGTAGTTCTAGATCTGGTCCAAGACGAACTGTTGTAGGGGATTTATTGAAACCATTGAATTCAGAATATGGTAAAGTAGCTCCTGGATGGGGAACTACTCCTTTTATGGGTGTTGCAATGGCTCTATTTGCGGTATTTCTCTCTATTATTTTAGAGATTTATAATTCGTCTATTTTACTGGACCAAATTGTTAAGAATTAGATTTACAAGAACCAACTAATTAGTTTTTTTTTGAAGAGAAGGTAAAGTTTTGCATTTAAGTCTTTGATTTTGCGCCCATTCTATTTTGATTTGGTAGTTCGACCGTGAAACTTCTTTGTTTCTGTATTTCCGGAATATGAGTGTGTGACTTGTTATAATGGATCCTATTGATAATACAGAACATAAAAAGGATCCGTCATCTTGATAAAGATGGCTTTACCCCGTCAGATATTTATTTATTCTAGTATCTGGAACACGGAATATAGAAAATAGATTCTGAAGTATTAGAACTATGATTCATACTTAATATTTCTATTTAAACCTCGCAACCGGACTAAAAAAATTTAAAGAGTTAGAAGAATAAAATGAACGATTTTTATTCTTTTAAACTGCCCCCGCTTATATTTATTTTGATCAAAGGGCAAACGTTTCTTTGAATTTTTTTCATTATATCTATTCACTGTCATTGAATAAGTGATGATCCAGCAGTTCTTACTCAGGGAATTTTTGGACTTCGATTAAAGGTTTTTTTGAAAATCATCGTGGTTCTGGTATGAATCTGAGGTTTTTTAATTGATTCATAGGGTCTTAACAAGAAAATTCCTATCAATAATAATAAAAAAACAACAGTAAAATAAAAATCGCATTACATACACAAATAAAAAAAATGAAGTAAATAATAGAATATTCAAGAGGCCTAGAAGAATAAAGAGAAAAGACGAGTGAGCCGACTTGAGATTTTGGCATTATAACTAAAAAGAATAGCTTTCGGATTTCTATTTTTTTCTTATCTTCCTTCAAAGAAGATTGGAATAGTAGGATTAAGTTAAGAAGTTTAAAACTTACACATATCCGTTTTACAAATAACCAGTATTTTAGTATTTTTGTTTGAGCCGTACGAGATGAAATTCTCATATACGGTTCTCAGGGGGGTCCTTTGGTTTACCTATCTCAATAAAGTCTATGATTGGTTCGAAGAACGTCTTGAGATTCAGGCGATTGCCGATGATATAACTAGTAAATACGTTCCTCCTCATGTCAATATATTTTATTGTTTAGGAGGAATTACACTTACTTGTTTTTTAGTCCAAGTAGCGACGGGGTTTGCTATGACTTTTTATTATCGTCCGACCGTTACAGAGGCTTTTGCCTCTGTTCAATATATAATGACTGAGGCTAACTTCGGTTGGTTAATTCGATC